TCCGGCCAATTCTGTTCCACTTAATCCCCTTTTCATGGGCACATATCTTTACGGCTAAGGGATGGGGAATCTTTCTCCTGTTACATGAATCAAATGTTTCATTTCATCCGGGAAAATCCATCTCTTTCTCAACAATGTCTTTGTCATTTGATCCAATAGCGTTCCATTAGATAGGAACAGATTTGATAAATACTGATAACTCTCGGATAGAGTATTAGAACGGAAAGATCCATTAGATAATGAACTATTGGTTCTAAACCATCTCTGGCGATGAATCAACAATTCGAAGTGCTTTTCTTGCGTATTCTTGATGAACCAGCGTTTATATATAGATGTAGGAGGATTTGTTTGGGAAGCAATAAGCCCCTTTGACATCTCTTCATCTGCAAAGAATTCTCGACGTGAAAACACAGAGACAGAGGGCTGATCTTTGAATAGGGAAAAGAATGGATCCGCAGGGTCCCAAATGAATTGGCTTGGTCGAAAAAAGCCCTGTTCTTTGGAAGATCTATCTCGTGTCTGGTACTGCATGGTTCCACTCTGCAAGAACTCCGAATCATTCTCTTGAAGCTCATCCTCTTTATGATAAATGATCCATTTGCCCCGAAATGACCCAGTCCAATAGGGAAATCCCAATTCAGTGGGCCTTTTGATACAATCAAATAGATTGCCACAAAGGCGCCATATTCTAGGAGCCCAAACTATGTGATTGAATAAATCCTCCTCTATCTGTTGCGGATCGAGGACCCCTTCCCCTTCTTCAAACTCCGATTCGTATTTTTCATATAGAAATCCCTGATCAACGATAGAACAAGATCCATTTTGCATCATATCTAACTGATTCCTTGGTTCGGACCGAAGAAGTAATGTCACTCGATTATTATCAAACTGACTGCAATATTTTTCTGTCCGTGAGGATCCCGCCAGAGCCAGAGCGCCTTCTACTTCTAATAGTAATAATAGTAATAGGCCATGAACTAGATCAGAATCATTCTCAACGAATCCATAAGAAGTGATCCAATTTTTTTCATCGTGTCTGGATGAAGACCAAAGATCTTGAGCGACCGATCCGGCAGAACAACTCAAAAGATAAAGAAGTATCGTGAATTTCTTCATGCTCGTTCCAAGTTCGAAGTACCATTTGTACAAATAAGAATCCCCTACCTTACATGATTTCTTCTTCATATAGATAGATATAGGATCTATGGGGCAATTACTTAGAAGTACATTTTGTGTAACAGCCTTTCCTATCTGATAGAAAAGGATCCCATGATCCTGAACCGATCTTATCTGGGATCGAAAATCCCAAGTTTTTCTATGAAGAGCTGATCTAATTGTATTAGTTTCTATAATGGATTTCTTCTGTGTAATACTAATTGATAGGGCCTCATTGATAAGTGCTACAAGATCTCGCGCATTGGAACCCATGGTTATGGACCCGAATCCGTTAGTATGGAACATCTTCTTTTCCAAGTGAAATCCCCTAGTATATGAAAGAATGAAAAAGTGCTTTCGTTGTTGTGGAAGAAGAAGCCTTCGTATCTTAATGCATGTATTGAATTTATTCGGAGCTATTAGAGCGGGATCCACTTTTTGGGGAATATGAGTCGAAGCAATAACAAGAATCTTTCCAGTGGAACATCTTTCACAATCTCTGGAGAGATAGTTCTCTAATAGACCGAGGGATAAGTAATTCGACTCATTCACATGCAGATCATGAATGTTTGGAATCCATATTATGCAAGGAGACATTGCTTTTGCTAATTCGAATTGAAGGGTTATATCAAATCGGTCTATTTTCGGCGTCATATACATAGTTAGCACATTCGTCATAGTTAGCAGCTCCGTATCAATATCAAGGTCATCATCACTATCATCAATATCGTCACTATCATCAATATCGATATCATCAAGAAGATAACCTTTAGGCTTGTCATCCAGGAACTTGTTCGGAAATACCGTAATGAAAGGAACATAGGAGTTTGTCGCTAGGTATTTGACCAAACAGGATCGTCCAGTTCCTATAGAACCTATCACTAAAATACCTCTAGAAGGGGATAGGGCTAAGCGGAGCGAAAAGGGTTTTCCATGAGGAGATGGGGAAGGGGAATGAAAACTATCAGCCCCACACGAGGTTTGTGAATAAGTGATTGTCTGATAATGAGCAAGGAATATCCGTCTTTCTGCTAAACAGGATCTATTGAACTCATAATTCATTAGATCCTTTTGATGAATGTCAACTAAGTATCGTAAGTAAATTGATCCCGGTTGTTCAATCATTTGATAACCAGAGTCATTCTTTGTTAAATGATCACTATGAGTCAGACTCAATAGGATTTGATCAATCCTTTTTTCTGTCGTTAAGGTGGAGAACTGAACCAAGAATTCTCTTTCTTCATCATCAATCGAATCACTGTTCGCGACCCAGAATTCGATTTTCTCATCAATCCAATCACCGTTCACGTTTTTTCTTTTTCTTATCAATGAATAGATCTCTTTA